GAAAAATTCCCAATTCTCCTTTTGGTGCTTCGACTCTTGCATAAAGTTCTTGCTTCGACAATTCAAAAGTCGGAGAGGGTTTTTTACTAATGAATCGATAGTCAAACTCATTCCATACAGTATCTTTTACTCTATCAAAGCGGCGGATTTCTAAATTTTCATAGGGCCCTCCCGGAATTCCTTCAAGGGCCTGTTGAATAATTTTTATGGATTCCGTCATTTCACTAATTCGTACTAAATAACGAGCTAATGAATCGCCCTCTTTTTGCCATTGGACTTCCCAATCAAACTCGTCGTAACACTCGTAATGATCAACTTTACGAAGATCCCATTGTATTCCGGAAGCTCGTAGCATTGGTCCCGACAAACCCCAATTTATTGCTTCCTCTCCGCCAATAATGCCTACTCCTTCAACTCGTTCTAAAAAAATGGGATTCCGTGTAATAAGCTTTTGATATTCAGCAATTCCTGTTAAAAAATAATCGCAAAAATCCAAACATTTTTCTATCCAGCCATGGGGTAAATCAGCAGCGACTCCACCAATACGAAAATAATTGTGCATCATTCGCATACCGGTGGCAGCTTCGAATAGGTCATAAATCAATTCTCTTTCTCGAAAAATATAGAAGAAAGGGGTCTGTGCCCCAATATCTGCCATAAAGGGGCCAAGCCATAACAAATGCGAAGCTATACGACTTAACTCCAACATAATGACTCTGATATAACTAGCCCTTTTAGGGACTTGAATATTGCCCAATTGCTCTGGCGCATTTACAGTTATTGCTTCTGTGAACATAGTAGCTAAATAATCCCAACGTGTTACATAAGGCAAATATTGTATAATTGTTCGATTTTCTGCAATTTTTTCCATACCTCTGTGTAAGTAACCCAATATGGGTTCACAGTCAATAACATCTTCACCATCTAGAGTAACAATGAGTCGAAGAACACCATGCATTGATGGGTGGTGAGGTCCCATATTGACTATCATGAGGTCTTTTCTTGTAGCTGGTACAGTCATAGGTTTTTCCTGATTCATTCTTCCATGAATTGCTGAAAGCGAAAAGAAGTTCATCAAACTTTTAATCAAACTAACTCTTCAAATTAACGAGTTTTTCTCTCTCGAATATTCAACTGCCCTATTAATTCTTTATAACGTGCTCTTTTTTTTTTTGACAAATAAGCCAGTAGCCGTTGACGTTTTCCCAGAATTTTCCGCAGACCTCTCTGAGATAAATAATCTTTTTTGTGCAATTCCAAATGTGAAGTAAGTCTTCGTATCTTGTTGGTGAAACTTACTACTTGAAATTCAACAGATCCACTGTTTTCTTTGTTTTCTTCTTGTTCTTGCAAAATAATTGAAATAAATGAATTTTTTACCATAAAAGAATTTCACACTCCCCTTTTTACAGATATTTATTTTATTGATCAGTAATAATAATGTCAGAAATTTTAATGTAGTATACACAATAATCATAATTTATTTATTATAGATTCCTGTTTTTATCAATTAACATTACTAAATCCGATTTTGGAGTTCATTTGGATAGTGATACAAAAAGACGATATCAAATAGTTTAGTACAAAGATTAATTTATAGTTTTAATTGATTCATACGCCATTTCCTTATTATTGGAGTATCCTAGACTGGGATGTAAGACAGCGAATATGTGTATCGGGTTGCTTGCATATAACACGGATATTTACAGATCATCGACAGAAGAAAAAAGAAAAAGATGATTGATAGAATAGAACACCAGAATATATAGGAAACTCAAAATTTAAATCAGGGATACATAGATATCCTTAACATACTCAAACGGCTCCCATTATTGGTATCAAACCAATAGCGATTCATACAAGCTAAATCTTCTAATCGATAATTAGGCCAAAAAAAGAACTTTAATTTAATTAATTCATTTTTTTTTCTGTCGATATTTTTACTTTCATCCAAAAATTGACTCCAGTTTTTTAGCCTGTTCTCCTTGCAAAATAATTTATTTTTATGCACACCATTCTGATTCTTTAAATTCAAATTGAAAGAAATTAGAATTCTCAATTCTCTACGACGTCTAGACGATAAAATCTTTTCAGGAACAAGCAAATCTGAAGTCTTTTTGTCTCTATTTAGAGTTTTTATTTTATGTCTTGGAATTGATTCATCAAAATCTTTCTTAGCAACATTTTTTGGGTTTCGGTTACTTTGGTGCTTACTTTTATGAACCAATGAAATACCTATTATTTGATACATAAAAAACTGTCCGTCATTTTTTACAGATAGACGGGCAGGTTCCATAATTAATATTCCCTTTTTCGTTAATTGTGTAAGATTTAAACGCCTCCTCATTATATCCAGATTAATTTCTTTTCTTTGAATATAGGATATAGTAATTTTTCTTACATTTATGAGGCTAACCAGGAGACCATATATCTGGATATTATTCATCATTTTTTGATTCAATTGATTCAAACGTCCAGTCCATCTTAACTGCAAAGGAAAATCTCCTTTAAAGAATATTTTTAGTTTTTCAATCGATTCTAAAAAATATTCTTCAATATTGTTTTGCTTCTTTAATTCAAAATATTGTTTTGAATTTGCTGGGCTAAAATTTAAAAAATTATCATCCTGCTCTTGCTTTGCCTTGCTATTTTGATTTTCACTAAAATTTTGTTTTATATTCAAATTAAAAAAAAGTAAGTTGCTTGGGATAAACCAAGGTTTCTCTTTATATTTATGATATAGTATCACAAACTCTGGAAAGAAAAAAACTTTCGGATTTGATATGAGGTGATTTAAAATTAAGAATTTTTCATTCATTCCCATCCAATCAAAAGATATTTCCATCCAATCAAAAAAGACCCTTTTGTAATTGATTTCGCAATTTGAATCAATTGGAAGATAAAAAATATGAAATTGATCCTTTATTTGGTCCTTATTAGGTTCAACCTGAATTTTTGTATTAAATTTCCACCCCAAATATTTTCTATCCGTATTTTTTTCCATATATATAATATCACTTTTTCCTAGATAATTCTTCATAGAAATATTCTTGAGTATGTTAAAAAAGTTTTCTTTATTTCTGGTGTAATTTTCCTGCTTCTTATTTCTTTCTAATGATGTTCTATAAATACAGGATTTCTTCTTAGTTTCAGAATGAATATATTTATATGATAAAAGATCATATCTATAGTTTTTTTCAAAATTATCCTCTTTATTTGATAATAAATAGACTTTCAAATTTTGTTTTTTTTTGTAATCAAAAAAAGGGTCTTTTTCATAGGAATACCATTTCTTTAAATCATTATTTTGAGAGGTATTTATCCCATTTCGCCATTTTTGGGGGACTAATCTAGACCATGTAATCTGAGATAAATCGTATTGATAATGACCTCTTAACCAGTTTTTCCATGGATTCATTCCATAATTTGGAAGTTTCTTATGTCTTATTTCGGAATCAAATATTCCTTGTCTTTCAAAAAAATCCTTTATTTCATTCTTAAGAAAAAAAGATGGTCCATTATATTGAAGAATAGATCTTACCTTATTGAAGTTAATTGCTTGGGTTTGTGATAATTTTAAAAATACATATTTTTGTGACAAGTAAGATAAATCAAAAAAAATATGTGACTTTCGCTTACTATTTCTAAGATTATCAAATATCTTTTTTATAGTCATAGGCGAAATAAAGTCAATTTTATTTTGTTTTGTTTTATTAATCCTTTCTTGATCTTGATTTCTTTTATTATTGTCAATGTATTTCTCAACAATTGTTTTTGTTGATTCCATAAAAAGGCATAGAGTGATTCTGCGCATATTAATGATACATAGAAAGATATCAATGTATATTTTTTCAATGCAAAATTGAATTATTAATTCAATTTTTTTTCTTTTTAATAGTTTCCAAATTATTGGGGGTGATTCTCCATTATTCTTTTTATTTTTTTTCATTATTTCTATTTGATTTCTGATTGTGTTTATTCTATCAATTCTATGTTTCATTTCTTCTTTTGCCTGTAAATAATTTGTCCAACCTGTAGCTCGATTTTGACTAAGTGATTCATGAATTATCTTATTACTGATTATAGAATCATTTTCTGTTTGAGTTTGACTTGATTCATATATTTCTCTCGGTATAAATAATGGAATTTTTGTTCCTTTTAAAAGTTCTTTTATTATTTGTTTTACAAATAAAACAGCTTTTGTTTGTTTCTTTGTTATTTTTTTTAAAACTCTTCGAACTCTAAAATTGAATTTTCTGATTTCGACTTTATAGTCTATATCTTTAAAAATAGGTTCAAAAAAGGAAGGTGTTTTTCGAGGAGGCCCAAAAGGATATTCTGTTTCCATTCCCCAAACTGTTAAAAAACAAGAATCAAAAGAATCCTGTTGCTTTCGATCGCTATCAGAGAGTCGTAGTTTAGATCTGTGCCAAGGTTTCAAATGAAAAGGATATAGGATTTTGATCTGAAAACCTTCTCTTAACCAATTTTTAGGAAATTCCGTTTTGGAGAATTGAAGACCATTATAGCTGCACTTTAGATAAATTTCTCTATTCCAATCTTGGAAATCCTCATACCATTCCGGAGATTGCCGCAATAAAATACGGCCAATATTCTTAACTATTATGAATAAGGGTAATTTAATATATCTTCTAAAAATTGATTGAGCTAGTAACAGAACACTTCTTGTTTTTTGTGCATATGGAATGTTATCCCAGAATTCCATTGCGTCTTCCTGGTTATTTTTTTTTATTTGAAATTGTTGATCTAAAATTTCGAATTCTGACTTTTTACCCAACCAATCTCTAATATTAAAAAAAAGTTTCATTAGGTTGGATATAGGAAAAGGAAAATCCTCCTTTTTTTCCAAAAAAAGGGGGGAATGGGGATTTCCTTGAGAGGGTCCCCAAATAACCATTTTACGCCTTTGAACGCGCATAGATCCTTTTATTACGGCTCGACGAAAATCCGGTTCTTCTAAATAACTTATAAAACCCGAA